ATTAGATAAGAATCCGAAGATGAAGAGAGAAACAAAGAATATCACTACTGTATAAACAAAGAGTTTGAGAGTAAGCATTACAAAATCTCCAAGATCATTTTTTTAGGGGAATAGATTACCCATTTTTTTCGTACCGCATATGCTATAATGAAGTGTGTTTTTTTTTTTTTTCAAAAAATCATGAATTTAGGAGAATATTGAAGATTTCATCGAAAACTTACAGCAGCTTGCCAAACAAAGGCTAAGAGAAAAAAGAATAGAGGTATGATAGGCATAATGTCTATGAGTGGATTGAAAAAAGCATAAGCCTCGGGCAATTTGGCGAAGAAAAAACTACTCGAACTCAAATAAGGGATAGAATTAAGACAGATACAGATTAAACTAAAGATATTAAGCATAACAAAAATTTCGTTCTTGTAGATTAGATAATTTAATTTTGATTGAGTCATTTTTATAATATAAGGTAAAAATGAAAAAGGCAGGCCAAAAAATCCTTCTTTTTCTTTGAACTATCCCAAATCAAAAACCCCTTTCAATTCTCAAACGAGAATACAAAGAATTATACTTTCATACAATATCTTAATAGAATTCAATGTAATGATCAATGAATTTTTTGATTCTATATGTATAGAAACCTAGCAACAATATATTACATACTAGAATTGACGAATAACCAATACTAATATAATATTAGTATTTATTAGTGTTGAATAGAAATTCAAATGGGGCGTGGCCAAGCGGTAAGGCAACGGGTTTTGGTCCCGTTACTCGGAGGTTCGAATCCTTCCGTCCCAGACCCTTTCTGCTATAAAGGGCAGATTGGATCACATTGTTTCCAACATTAAACAGAAAATTGTTAAAGAGAACAATCTTTCGTTCTGAATTCTAAGAATGATTCTTAAGAATTTTTTTGTTTCTTACAAACAGAATCAAGTGTCAAATGCAGTTGGAAATAAAGATCTTTAATTTTTTAACTTAATTTTTATGATATAAATCTTTGCTTTGGTATTCGAAGAAGTGCAATAAATCTATATATTATCGATAAACTTTCCAACCTTCGTGGGTCATTGGAATAGTTTATTTGATTAAAAATAGATTTTATTCTGGAATTGGGAATTCATTAGAGCCCCTTTCTTTGAGGTTTTTAATTTATTTGTTCAAGAAAAAAAAAGATCCTTCATGATTGATCGTCCCGAACAATCTGTTGAAAATTTCAATAAATCTTAAGCAAACTAAACTCATTTATTCTTTATTTTTGTTATGTATTGTATTTCATTCTTATGTATTGTATTTAATTCTATTAATATGATATGGGGTTAAAAAAGGGATCCTTCCTGAGTAAGACTTTTCCGGAAAGTTAAGGAAAGGAAAATATTATTATATCTATAAATAGTCTCTATAAATTTAATATTATAGAGACTATTTATAGATATAATATAAAATCAAAACTATACGGCCGGCCATATCATAATATATAATAATATCTACATATATCAGTTGATCCAATGACTATTCATGATTTCATATTGAATCAATTCCATATCAGTTTGAAATTAAATAAGAGAAATGTTATGGTAAAACTTCGTTTGAAACGATGTGGTAGAAAGCAACGTGCGACTTGAAGGACATGATTGACTGTGGATTCTTACATCCGCCATTTTCTATAAGAATGAAGATGCTCTTGGCTCGACATAGTTTGTTCTTTTTAATAGGAACCTAATTTGTGTTGGGTTCTAATCTAAATAAAAAGTACATGATGAAGCTCGAGCAGAAAGGATTGAGATTCATTTATCGGGGGGAAGAATCTAGGGTTAGTGACAATAAAAATCAATAAGTTGAACCAACTTTGTAAATATATCCTCTATAATATAAATTTTTAATATAAATGGATAAATTATATAAATTGAAAAGGGTTAAAATTCAAACAAGTTTGAAATAAAAAAGAAAATAAGTAATATTTGTCGGAATTCATAAAACTATTTCGATCAAAAGTGTATCACAAGGGAATCAATCTCTCTTATTTTTTTCTATAGAAAGAAATAATAAAAAAAAAAAACAAAGGGTATGTTGCTGCCCTTTTGAAAGGAGTAAGGATCACCGAAGTAATGTCTAAACCCAATGATTTCACAAAACAAAGATAAAGGATTCCGGAACAAGGAAACACTATTTTCAATTGTCTCAACAATTGGATCAAAATGCGGAATAAAAATTGATTCGAGACAAACAAAAGAGGTTAGAGACGGCTCAATAAATATCTAAGGATTTCCTCAGAATTACCCAACTTGAGTTATGAGTACGAATGAGATCCTTTTAACTTTCGTAAGGAAAGAGGAAGAAAAAACCACTTTAATCATAGTCTAATTCATTATTTCTTCAGTATTTTATGGATATATTTGCCGTTATATACAGAAATTAGAATCATTTTTTCTCGAGCCGTATGAGGATAAAGCCTCCTATACGTTTCTAGGGGGGGGGCATTGTTTATCTACATCTATCCCGATGAGCCATCTATCGAATCGTTGCAATTGATGTTCGATCCCGAAGAGAAGGAAGAGATCTTCGGAAGGTAGGTTTTTACGATCCGATAAAGAATCAAACCTATTCAAATGTTCCCGCTATTCTATATTTCCTTGAAAATGGCGCTCAACCCACAGTAACTGTTCATGATATTTTAAGGAAGACAGAATTATTTAAAGAAGGAATATTGGGTTAACTGTTAATTTAATTAAATTAAAAAAAATTGAATAAAAAAGAGAGGGTACTAGCATCTATCTTTGTATAATTATTTCTCCATAATTTGTTTGCTCTTTTTTTTGCTCACTCATTATTTTATTATTTATTTTTTATTGTGGGAATTTAATTTACCGACAAAGACAGGGTGAATTTTGGTTATTGTACCTCTTTTGATTGAATCAACTCGATATTTTTCTCTACCCTGCCTTTATTTATTTTTGCATTCAAATTTATTTTTTTACTTATATTGTGCCAATCCAACACAAGGCCTTAATTTGATTTATTTAGAATTTTTTTCTCAGCATTCTATATCATATTGACAATGGTGTACCGAACAAATATAATTTGATCGTAGATAAATAAAATGGATCTGTTTATTCCTGCCTCATATTTTTTTTTTTTCCTTCGCTTTAGCCTTAGTCACCTTAGTCATAAGGATGTGTTTACTGAATTTACTGGTATACAAGACGTAAAAAAAAAAAAATGGAATGGATCAAGAGAAAAATAGGTATAAGTTTTGATTATAGATATTAGATATATCTATATGAGAATTTATTTGAGAATTTATTATTTTTTAATCCAATCCTACCTATTTTAGTGGATTGGTGTTTATAATTGATTAAAAAAATCTTTCTTTTAAATTTAATTTGTTGCTAGTTCAATCTTTTGATTTTGGCGGGATGGGATCAAATTTTTTTTTTATCGTATCTACAATCCGGGTTGCTAACTCAACGGTAGAGTACTCGGCTTTTAAGTGCGACTATGATCTTTTACACATTTGGATGAAGCAACGAATTCGTCCAGACTATTGGTAGAGTCTATATAAGACCACGACTGATCTTAAAAGGTAATGAAGGAAAAAACAGCATGTCGTAATAATTTTTTTTTTTTAATTAAAATAGAACTTTTAATTTATCCTTAACTTAACTGTATATATATATATTATTAATTGTTTTTATTTTTGGAAGGAGACAAAAGAAATTTACAGTTGGGTCTAGTGAATAAATGGATATCGTCTTTTAGTCCTAATTTTGGTAAAACAAAAAGCAACGAGCTTATATTCTTAAAATTGGAATAATTACCCGATCTAATTTGGATGTTAAAAATAGATTAGTGCCAGTGCAGAAAAAGGTTTTTATGCGAGTAAATCATTGATTATTTTTTATTTTTTTATGAAAAAAAATCCTAACTATTCTCTTGGAGACGGATGTGTAGAAGAAACAGTATACTGATAAAGTAAAGAGAATCTAATTTTTTCCAAAATCAAAAGAGCGATCGGGTTGCAAAAATAAAGGATTTTTTACCCTCTTTTAACAAAGGATAAAACCTATAGAAAAGGAGAGGAAAAGGATCCTGTTGATTGGATTCTAGGTCTCCGGGGTCTATCTTTATTTCTTAACTATATATACTGTAATTATATACCCTGTTCGGACCATATTGCACTATGTATCATTTGATAATCCAAGAAATGCCTCCTGTCTTGTGTCTCTGTTTCAAGTAGAAAAATGTAAATGGAAGAATTACAAGAGTATTTAAAAAAAGATAGATCTCCGCAACAACACTTCCTATATCCGCTTCTCTTGCAGGAGTATATTTACACACTTGCTCATGATGATAGTTTAAATGGTTCGATTTTTTACGAACCTATCGAATTTATTGGTTATGACAATAAATTTAGTTTAGTACTTGTAAAACGTTTAATTATTCGAATGTATCAACAGAATTTTTTGATTTATTTGGTTAATGATTCTAATCAAAATAGATTCGGTGGACACACCAATTATTTTTATTCTCATTTTTTTTATTCTCAAATGGTATCAAAGGGTTTTTCAGTCATTGTGGAAATTCCATTCTCGCTACGATTAGTATCTTCCTCCGAAGAAAAAGAAATACCAAAATCTCAGAATTTAGGATCTATTCATTCAATATTTCCTTTTTTAGAGGACAAATTATCTCATTTAAATAATGTTTCAGATATACTAATACCCCATCCTATCCATTTTGAAATTTTGGTTCAAATCCTTCAATGCTGGATTCAAGATGTTCCCTCTTTACATTTATTGCGATTCTTTCTACATAAATATCAGAATCTGAATAAAACTATTCAGAGTAATAAAACTATTTATGTTTTTTCAAAAGAAAATAAAAGACTATTTTGGTTCTTGTACAATTCTTATGTATCTGAATGCGAATTTTTATTAGTTTTTTTTCATAAACAATCCTGTTATTTACGATCAACATCTTCTGGAGCCTTTCTTGAACGTTCA